CAATAATTTCCACGGGTTCGTAAAAAATTGAATCATTTAAACCATGATCATGAGCAAACGCATAAATATACTCCTGAAAAAGAAACGGATATAGGAAGTGTTGTTGCCGAGATCTATCTTTTTCTAAATATCCTTGTAATTCTTCCATTTACATTTCTACTTGAGCCAGAGGCAGGAGGTTTTTCTTGGTTTATCAAATGATATATACATAGTGCAATATGGTCAGAACAGGGTATTATGTATTGTATTATGTATATAGTATAGTAAGAAAAAAATATATACCCCGGAAAAGAAAGAGGGAGTCCAATCAACAGATCTTTTTACCTTCCTTTTCTATCCAATTGGTTTATGTTCGTTATAATTACAACAGGAGAAAAAATCCTTTATTTTTGCAACCCAATCGCTCTTTTGACTTTGGAATAAATTCTATTTATCAATATACTGTTTCTTCTACACATCCGTCTACAATCCATAATAAAGAATAATTAGGATTCTGAAAAAAAAAAAGAAAAAATCAATGGTTCACTCACAGGAGAACCCACTCTTTCCCGCATTAGGCACTAATTCATTTTTAACGTCTAATTAGATCGGGTAATCATTCCAATTAAGAACATAAGCTCGTTGCTTTTTATTTTACCAGAATTGGAGCCATAGAGCTCTATCCATTTATTCACTAGACCCAACTGTAAATGTGAATTTCTTTTGTCCCCTTCCAAAAATCAAAACAATCTTTTGGAACTGTAATGATCCGGTAAGGATAAACTCAAAGTTCTACTTTAACTTTGACTTTCATTTCAAATTAAATAAATTAATAAAATTGAAAATCTAATAAAATAATAAATTTATTTTATTAGATTTTCGATTTTATTACGACATGCTGTTTTTTCCATTCATTACCCTTGAGGATCAGTCGTGGTCTTATAGACTATACCAATAGTCTGGACGAATTTGTTGCTTCATCCAAATGTGTAAAAGATCATAGTCGCACTTAAAAGCCGAGTACTCTACCGTTGAGTTAGCAACCCGGATAAATAGGATATGTAGATACGATCAAAATATAAAAATCAATTGAATTGCACTGCACGACCCTATCAAAACATTGAACTAGCAACACATCGAAAAGAAAGATTTTCTGATCAATTAGAAACACAAAATACCAAAGTTAGCAGATCGGATTAAAAATATTCCTAATCGAAATGTAAAAATTATGGCAGACCACCCATTTTTTATCAAATTCTTTTTTGATTTTCCCTAAGAAAATACATCTTGTATGAGAGTAAATGCAGCAAGGCAAACCCATCATTTGAGTGAAAGAAACAAAAAAAATCAATATGGGGTGGGGATAAACAGCCCTATTTATCTACGATCGAATTATATTTGTTCGATACACCATTGTCAATATAAAAGCAATGTTGAGAAAGTAAATCAAGTAAATAAAATAAAGACTTGTGTTGGATTGGCACAACATAAATAAGAAATTGGAATGGAAAAAATTAAGGAAAAGGTAAATAAAAAATCCCCGGTTTATTCAATCAATAAAAGTACGATAAGCAAGCTTAACCCCTTGTTTGTTGTTAAATTCAATTCCCCCACCAAAATATGAATAAAGCAAGAAAAAGGAAAATGGTGTGTAAATAGAAATAATTACACAAGGATAGATACTAGTTACCCTTCCCTACTTTATTTTATTTATTTAATAATTTTGTTTTTTCCTTTAATTAACTCAAAGTTCTTTCTTTAAAGAATTCTGCCTTCTTTAAAATATCATAAACAGTTCCTGTAGGTTGAGCACCTTTTTCAAGGAAATATAGAATAGCAGGAACATTTAAATAAGTTTGATTCTTTATCGGATTGTAAAAACCTACTTTTCGAAGATCTCTTCCTTCTCTTCGGAATCGAACATCAATTGCAACGATTCGATAGATGGCTCATTGGGATAGATGTAAATAAACAATGCCCCCCCTAGAAACGTATAGGAGGTTTTTTCCTCATACGGCTCGAGAAAAATGATTCCAATTTCTGTATATAATAGCAAGTGGATCCATAAAATCATGAATTTTACTATAATTTGAATTGAGTACTTTTTTCTTCTTCCTTACAGAAAAAGGAAGAAATCTCATTCATACTCATAACTCAAGTTGGGTAATTCTGACAAGAGAATCCTTAGACATTTATTGAGCCGTCTCTAAACTCTTTTGTTTGTCTCATTTCGAATCTATTTTTATTCCTCAGTCTGATCCAATTGTTGAGACAATTGAAAATAGTGTTTCCTTGTTTCGGAATCCTTTATCCTTGCTTTGTGAAATCATTGGGTTTAGACATTACCTCGGGGATCCTTATTCCTTTCAAAATGGCAGCAACATACCTTTTTTTGTTATTTCTTTCTATATAAATAGAATATGAATGATTGATTCCCTTGTGATACACTTTTCATCGAAATAGTTTTACCAATTTCGGAAAATTTGACTTTTCAAACTTGTTCTGAATTTGAACCTTTCGATTTAGAATTTATATATAGTGAGGATATACTTACAGAGTTGGTCTAACTTATTGATTTTCACTAACCCTAGATTCTTTCCCTTGAAAAATGAATCAATCCTTTCTTCTCGAGCTTCATCATGTACTATTTACTTATAACCCAACACAAATTAGGTTCCGGGCAGAACAGAACAAACTATGTCGAGCCAAGAGCATCTTCATTACTATAGAAGATGGCGGATGTAAAAATCCACAGCCGACCATGTCCTTCAAGTCGCACGTTGCTTTCTACCACATCGTTTCAAACGAAGTTTTACCATAACATTCCTCTAATTGAAATTTCAAAGCGGTATGGAATTGATTCAATATAAAATCATGAATAGTCATTGGTTCAACCGGTATATAATATTTCTATCTATGGATAAATAAGTATTTATCCGTATAAGGGTCAGCAAGGATCGAATTTATTTAATTTAACCCCATATTCTATCATATGAATTGATAGAAAATAAAGATATTCAATTTTACCCACATTTGACACTTGATTCCGTTTGTGAGAAACCAAACGAATTCTCAGATATGATTCTTAGAACCATTCTGAAAATTAATAAGAAAAGATTTTTCCCTTTAACAAATTATTGTTTCATGTGGAATGCAGTGTGATCCCATCTTTCGTTTCATGAAAAACGATCTGGGACGGAAGGATTCGAACCTCCGAATAACGGGACCAAAACCCGCTGCCTTACCGCTTGGCCACGCCCCATTTTGATTTCTATTCGATATTAATCAACACTAATATTGGTATTGGTTATTCGTCAATCCCAACCCAAATACACAAAAACATATGGGATATTTTGTTGCTAGGATTCAAGACATGTAGATATAGAATCAAAAAAATTCATTGATCATTACATAGAATTCAATTAAGATATTGTATGAAAGTTGAATTCCTTATATTCTCATTTTAGAATGATAATGGGGGGAGGGATTTTTTATTTGGGAAAGTCCGAACCGAAGAAAAAGAAGGATTTCTTGATCTGCCTTTTTCATTTTTCCCTTATAAAAATAACTCAAAATTATCTAATCCACAAGAACGAAATGCTTGTTATGCTTAATATCTTTAGTTTAATCGGTATCTGTCTTAATTCTGTCCTTTATTCGAGTAGTTTTTTCTTCGCCAAATTGCCCGAAGCTTATGCCATTTTCAATCCAATCGTAGATGTTATGCCTGTCATACCTGTACTCTTTTTTCTCTTAGCCTTTGTTTGGCAAGCCACTGTAAGTTTTCGATGAAATCTTTAATACTCTGCTAAATTGATGATGTATTCGATAAAAAAAATTCTAAAAATTGATAAGATCAGATAAGTCTTACATTACGAACCCTCGATTCAAAAATAGAAATTCTTGTATATTGAATGAATAACCGCAGCGATGAATTTGGATCAGCCTTTTCCCCGTTCTGACCTTCCGGTGAGTATGGACTATTAGGTACTCCACAATACCTAATTATTGATATGACAAGAAATTTCGGGTAACGAATGAATCAAAATCTTATTACAAATAAATTCGTCTTATTTTTCATTTTTTGGGGTGTCAAAACAAAAAAAAAAAATGGTATATGTGGTAAAAAATAGGCAATCTATTCCCCTTTTTCAAAAAAAAATGATCTTGGAGATTGTGTAATGCTTACTCTCAAACTCTTTGTTTACACAGTAGTGATATTCTTTGTTTCCCTTTTTATCTTTGGATTCTTATCTAATGATCCAGGACGCAATCCTGGACGTGAGGAATAAAAAATTTCTAGTTTTTTTTGCTTTTTTCTAAATTAATTCTTAATAATCTTATTTGTTTCATACATTTAACTATGATAAAATCAAGGGATGAGAATCTTTTCGAATTCGAAAATACCAAGTGATCAGAGAAAGCGGAAAGAGAGGGATTCGAACCCTCGGTACAAATAATTCGTACAACGGATTAGCAATCCGCCGCTTTAGTCCACTCAGCCATCTCTCCTAATTCCAAATTGAAAATTTGTTATGTGATGTAACACGTGAAATAAAGATTGATAAAAATCCACCTTCTTCTCTTTATTTTCTTTTTTCATTTTATTTTTATTTATTTAATCTTATTTAACTTTATTATTATTATTTATTTTATTATATTATTAAAATAGAAATTAGAAATATTCTAAAATATTCTAATAAATAATAGAAATTTTTTAAATAGCTATTAAAATTTAAACTTAAACAAAGTATTTAATATTTAGATAAAATAATTTAAATAAAATAAAAGTAAAGGTATATATTTATACTAAGAGATATATATTTATTATAGTATAAATATATTATATATAATAAAATATGTAAAAATATGTATAAGAAATATAAGAAAAAAATAGAAAAAATCAATTGATCAGGAATTCAATATAGATAATGACTCAAAACGGATCTCCTCAATAGAAAGAATATCTTAGTTCTTTGATTTTATACGAAAGGTTTATTTTCCCGGCCTGATCTGCTTAA